GTTCCTATTGGGAAATTTTGAAATGGATTTGATTTATGTGAACTATCCCCCTGTTTCAAGGCTTAGTTTCTCTTGGAGTAGGAACGGGAAAGCGAGGCGGGATACTAATTCCTCATCCGCAAATCCGACCTTCCCGTAGGTTATTTGATTTTGTCAACGACTACGTAATTCTAGGAATGAAATCTTGATATAATTTGAAAAATCAAACGACAAGTCCAAGGCAATATATTTTATATTTCTAATATTAAACAAAAGGATTCGCAAACAAAAGGGCTAATGCTACAACCAGTCCATAAATTGTTAAAGCTTCCATAAAAGCTAGACTAAGCAATAGAGTACCTCGTATTTTGCCCTCCGCCTCAGGCTGTCTCGCGATACCCTCTACAGCTTGACCCGCGGCAGTCCCTTGACCAACCCCCGGTCCAATAGAAGCAAGTCCTACAGCCAACCCAGCAGCAATAACAGAAGCGGCAGAAATTAGTGGATTCATGATAAGTTCCTCGTACCAAAAAAAGAAATAGTTAATGATACAACCACCCCAACGAATTATGACTTAATTATTACGTCGTAGGATTCATTTAGTAGAAGTAACTAAGAACTTCTAGTTGAAATAATAGTATTAGTGAATCATCAGAACTACTTCGATTTCTTGGTTCCGAACTGCTATTTGAATTCTTACATCTTTTTTGTAATTTCATCGGTTTTTTCATTCAATTCACAGTAACAAGGAAACGGAAAATAAAGGACTTCTATTGCTGAAAATGAGAGGAGTAGGTCAAAGGAATCTATCTTTAATTCATATATACCCAGCAATATCTAATATCACATATACATGTCTTTCTTCCATAGCGTAAACCAACTGTTTATCTTCGATTCAATAGGATAGGATTTGATAATCAATTCTCGAAATATCTCCAAGAGTTGACTTTTTTTAGCTATTCAAATTCTATCTAACTACTTCCTATTATTATTTTGATTTTTGACTAATTTTGTTTGTCCAATCCGTGAATAAAATCAACTAAAACGGGAATTCTTCGCTCTTTTCTCCTTTTTCGCATGTCCTACACATACACTCCAAGCATTCTATTATTTATTCTATTATTTCAATTGGTTGAAATAATAGAATAAATAATAGGCTAAGAACTACTAAACTAATAAATGGGGTAGAAATAGAATATTCGTTGAGGGGGGTATGCTAGTAAGTGGACGGAAGATAACTTTAGGAAAAAGATCTTTTTTGCCTCTTTCCCTTTTTTTGCAACGCTCTAATATCCTAATATATAATATCGTACTTTCTTTTTTTGGTTTTGCTATTCCTTTCTATCGTATATGATGTAGTTGTATATTCCTTAAGTAAATTGTCGTGAGCCAAACGTCTATTGTTATTTATTGTTTTGAAAAAAAAAAAAACAAAAAGACTATTTCAATGATGGCCCTCCATGGATTCACCTATATAAGCTGCAGCTAGGGTTGCAAAAATAAGGGCTTGAATACCACTTGTAAATAATCCAAGGAACATAACAGGTATAGGAACCACTGAAGGGACTAAAGAAACAAGAACAACAACGACCAATTCATCAGCTAAGATATTCCCGAAAAGTCGAAAACTAAGCGATAAAGGTTTTGTGAAATCTTCTAAGATGTTAATCGGTAAAAGGATTGGAGTTGGTTGAATATACTTCCCGAAATACCCTAATCCTTTTTTTGTAAGACCCGCATAGAAATATGCCACTGACGTGAGTAAAGCCAAAGCAACAGTAGTATTTATATCATTCGTGGGTGCAGCTAACTCTCCATGAGGTAATTGTATGACTTTCCAAGGGAAAAGAGCTCCTGACCAATTAGAAACAAAAATAAATAGAAACATAGTTCCAATAAAAGGAACCCACGGACCATACTCTTCTCCAATTTGAGTTTTACTGACATCTCGAATAAATTCAAGAACATATTCGAAGAAATTTTGACTCCAATTCGGAATGGTTTGTGGGTTGCGAACAGCTATAGTGGCCGAACCTAATAAGATAGCAATTACAACCCAAGAAGTCATAAGTACTTGGCCATGGACTTGGAAACTACCTATTTGCCAATAGAAATGTTGGCCTACTTCCACACCAGATACATCGTACAAGCCTTTTAGTGTTAGTGTGTTTACTAGAACATTCATATTACCCTCTAAAAAAAATTCACTTTTGATTCAACCATCTCTTTGCCTACTTGAATCAGATATTTTGAATACCAATTAAGATTACTATTCTAAGATTACTATTTTGAATACTAACTAATCACATAATATCCCGGCTATTCTTATTTATTTTTATTCAGAAATAGTAATCGACTCAAAAATATATGGGATTTGCAAAGTAAGTTATTTATCGTAGTATTAATCAAGGATTTCTTATATAGCTAAAATGCCCTTCACAAATTGCGACTACTAATTTGTTAAGAATTAATCGGATTGAAGATATAGCATCATCATTCGCTGGAATTGAGATATCTGCTAGATTGGGGTCACAATTTGTATCAATTAAACAAATTGTTGGAATTCCCAAAGCGATACATTCTCGTAGAGCTGTATATTCTTCGTGCTGATCGACGATGATTACAATATCGGGTAAACCTGTCATATATTTAATCCCACCCAGATATGTTTGCAAACGAGATAATTGTCTTTTGAACACGGCTGCATCTCTTTTTGGAAGACGGCGAAGTCTCCCTGTTTTTTGTTCCATTGTCAAGTCCCTGAACCTATGAAGTCTCGTTTCTGTAGTAGACCAATTCGTTAACATACCGCCGAGCCATTTTTTATTAACATAATGACACCGAGCCCGTATTGCAGCCCATGCTACTGAATCAGCTGCTTTATTTTTGGTACCGACAATTAAGAATTGTTTTCCTCTACTTGCTGCCTCAAAAACCAAATCACAAGCTTCTGATAAAAAACGAGCAGTTCGAGTTAGATTTGTAATATGAATACCCTTACGCTTTGCAGAGATATAAGGTCCCATTTTAGGATTCCACTTCCTAGTACCATGACCAAAATGAACCCCCGCCCCCATCATCTGTTCTAAATTGATGTTCCAATATCTTCTTGTCATTTCTCCCCCCCACCCCCCCTTTTTTTTAAGAGACGGGGAACCCTGAACTGAAATAAAAGATTGTTCCCATGGAACCTTCTGATCTACCCTATAATTGGAATTGGACGTAGAGCCATGACCCAAGCTATTCTATTCGTTTCTAGACATTTCTCTTTTTATTATTAAATCAAATGAATGCACCAAATCAAAGAAAGTAGTGAAAGGAATGAATCCCTTCTTGGCAATCATGAAATCCGATAAATGATTGTTCTGTTGTATCGTGGAAATTCTTTGATTATCCCCCTTCAAAGAATTTTCTGTGGTAAAACAAGATATTTCTCATTTCTCCATCAAATCGATTCTTTTTTTTTGTTTCAAAAGGAATCTTGTTGTATTGTTTTGAAGGGTGCACGAATCCTTTGAATCCGGTCCCGCCAGGTATCATCCCCCCCAAAACAACGTTCTCTTTCAAACCTTTCAACCAATCGATACGCCCCCGTAGAGCTGCTTTTGCTAAAACTCGAGCAGTTTCTTGAAAACTCGCTTCCGATATGAAGCTTTGAGTATTGAGAGATGCTCTTGTTATTCCCAACAAGATTGCTCGGTAACAAATCGTTTCTTCCAAAGCGCGTCCCACTCGTTCGGCTCGCAACAATCCAATTAGCTCTCCGGGTGAAAAAACGTTAGACATTCCGTCTTCTGAAACCAAAACTTTTGATGTTATTTGACGTACAATAATCTCTACATGCCTATTATGAATCTGCACCCCCTGGGATCGATAAACCTTTTGGATCTTATTAACCAAAGAGATACGACTTTGCACTATAGTTAGCTCAGCACCAACCAAGAATCCCCAAGGAATTCCAAGAACTCTTGTTATGCATTCGTTCCAACCTTCAATCCTCTTTTCGAGATTTATCGATATTGAATCAATCGAGCGCACTTCTAACACCTGTTCTACTTTTGGAAGACCCTGCGTTATATCACCCGATCTCGACTTTTCATATATAAATGTAACTAATGTGTCTCCTTCGTAAAAAATTTCCCCATAATGGCCATGAACAGTTGCTCCTGGGGTGGCCAAATAAGGTTTAGCTGATCGTATTACTACAGAATCACCTTGAACTAATATAACTTGACCGGATTTTTGGTGCGGTCCGTTTTTGTCTATACACACATTTTGACAAATAAACTGTCCAAGACTTATTATTGGAGAGGTTTCTTCGCAACAACTGTGACGGATAAAATACCAACTCAAACGGAATGGGTTGAAAATAATGTTACTGCCTGGATCAGTAGTATAAATTCGACCACTTTCATCCATTGAATAATATTTAATTGCTTGAAAAGTCTGTTTTAAATTGTCAAGTTGCAAATAGTTTGTTAACAAGATCTGATTATGAGTTTTTAAGTGGTAAAATAAATAAAAATGATCAATTGAAGGAGATGAGCCTAAAGGTCCCAATGACTCCAGAATTTCAATTAGTAAATCCTTTTGAATGGATTCTTTTATTACATTGTGATAGTTTACGCGTTTGAATGGGCCCGTTCGAGAACACTTGGATGATAACAAAATTATCAATGATTGGAATTGCTTATTTCTATTCAACAACGTATGAATAGTTCCTTGATTTGGTGGGTTAAGGAATTGTTGAATCCTTGCCTTGGAATAAATGGAAGAAAATGGATTGCTATGGGTACAATCTGCTCCATTATCCGAGAGCAATCCTGAAACTGAGGAATCATTTCTTTTTCCGATATACAAAATAGGAGATTTTGCCAAATCGATTCTTAAGAAATGCCGAATAAAGTCGTTTGTTCTTAGTTCAACAAAAGAAGCACGGGCTTCCTCGTTATAAGAGCTTTTGTTATCTTGTTCCCAATTCAACACTAAACAAGTCCGAACTAATTGAATACTTGTATCCG